CTGTTTACTGAATCACATGAAATTTTATCCAACCCCATATCTATAATGTATGAAATACGTACGGATGGAGAGATAAAGAAAATTTTTTACTCAAATTCGAATTTGCGACAGATACAAATGGAAATGAATTGATAAAACATTCCTGAGAACAAAATTATGCCACTTATAGACTTATGGAGTCTTGTATAGAATATCAAACAAAATGGATCCAATTTCTACCTATTATTATGATATTACGATCAAATTGGGTACCATAAATGGATTCAGGATTGAATCCGTTCTCTATGAATGAGATAAAGACAGAATAATCAAGAACAGTATAGAGTTGACTTTGATTTTAACACTTAATTTCATTGATTCCGTTGTTCAGCAAATTATTCGCGGAGAGATATTTCTACCCCTTTCTTTTGTTAGTAGAATTAGTAGAATATGATTGGGGTGCGTAATAGAAGTCGTATTTATTAGGTACATGTAGATATAGCTATCTAGCTATCCGTATATCCCATCTTTTATCGAAGTTCCCTTGAGGCAACACAACACAGGTCGTGCTATACCCAAATATCGATTTGATATTCAATAGATTCAATGAAAAATTCAAGCACGACGATTTCCTATAGGGATATGTAGATACCTTACTAGGTATCTGTGTAACAATTTCTGTTCTGGGGTTTACATATACACATAATTGTTGTTATAATTGAAATTGAATTGAAAAGGGTTGATTATGGAAAAGAATTGAGACTGATTAATCGTATATCAATTTGATTTTCTTATCCTATTAAGGAAACAAAATTGGAGATCCAAGTCCAAGAACCATTCATGAATTCACAGTCAATAGTTAATGGTTCCAATTTGCCCTGAATTTTTGATTCTGTGGCTGGAAATCCACTTTTCTCTTTCAATAGAAAAGGGAAGTTTTTAGGTGTTTGTTGTGTGTTTTGAAATACTAATACTATACAAAACAACGGGATCCAATCAAAAAAAGAAAAAAGGTTCAGTAATCCCCCAGAATATTTCCATATATATATATATATATATATATATTGTATCGTTTTGGCGGCATGGCCGAGTGGTAAGGCGGGGGACTGCAAATCCTTTCTCCCCAGTTCAAATCCGGGTGTCGCCTGATCAATAAAAGATTCGGAATCTCTTACCCTGCTAACAGAACTCGCCAAATTATTGCCCGGCGGAAGCAGAGGTAAAGCACTAGGAATGTCGATCCTGGATTTTCAGAATCCAGGGGAGGGGTTTCTATTCTATAAAGTAAAGGACTTTCAATTATTTCTTCCAAAACCAAATGTTTACTGATTGAGTCTTGGATTAGATTAGATTGGGTAGGCTGGTGGGGAATCAAATCAAATCAGGAGTTGTGGAAAGAACTGAGGATACTTTGTATCCAGACGGATTCACGAAAGTTTCTGAGTGCTCGGGCTTTCAATTAATATTGATTGTATGGGTGATTGGCTTTTTTTTATAGACTAAAGCGGAAAAAAATTCGTTCTTTTGGGTAACCCTGCCAAGAATGGAATAGGGTGTCTCCCAATTGTTTCATAGAAGTGGAGACAGTAAGGCTTAGATGGGAGATAGGGATATGGGATAGATAGTTTATCTATCTTGATGGTATATCTATATCTAGATTTTATGCTTTTTGTTTAGGAAAGGCAACAAAAGAGACAATAGGTCTTACTATTCCTACATGTTCCATTAGTAACATTACTGTGAGACTTCCAAGGGGATAACTGTGTATCTTGCTTGTACTTAGTGCTTCCCGATTTTCTTTTACCAGAAAAGAAATCACATAGGAACTTGTTACGAGTGTATTCATTGGATTGGTTCATCAATAGCGTTAGGTCAAAATCCCATTTTGACTCTGCACCATTGATTCCATTATTATTAGTGATCAATAATGGAATAATTCCTTCATATTCATAGAAATAGGGGACACGATTCACATGGATATAGTAAGTCTCGCTTGGGCTGCTTTAATGGTAGTTTTTACATTTTCCCTTTCACTCGTAGTATGGGGAAGGAGTGGACTCTAGGGGTACTACTAAGTGAGTTGAGTAATCGAATTGTATCAATTGTTTAATAGATCCTTCTGCAAAGCGTTTTTAAATACAAAAAAAATATCTCCATTTCCAAAATTCTACTGGAATCCAATACGAACAACAACCTTTCTATCAAATATTTTAATGATTCCCATGTTCGAATTTCGAAGCTAAAGGGGATATATATGATGAGACATTTTTTCCAACCGAATTCTTCCTAATTATTCTATTTTGATGAACCGGCTCTTACTAGACTTATGGATATTACAATGAGGAGCAACCAACCCCTATCTATTTTTTGGATTTCTTTCCTTCTTTACTGTTCAAAGAGGAAGCCGTTCTGCTATTACGTAGATATGTACTTTCTACTGAGGCGACATAGACATAGTAGTTGTCCAAAGAGGTACTACGCATAATAAGATCTTGTTTGCGTTGGGTGATCCATGCATACTTACCATTTTATACTCCTAGGAATCTTATTTATGCTTTGTCAACGCGTCTCATGTCATGGTTCAAGCATGAAAAATCGGTGGTGTCTACTATTCCTTTTCCAAATCCGAAAAAGTTACTATAGAACTCCTTGGATCATCTATTAATGGCTCAATCAATTACTTCTTCGGAATGCTAAAAAAAAGTGGCTTGTTTTCTTTTATATATGCCCCCTTCTTCCTCCATTGATTGTTTCAATGGATCCCGGAAGATTCATATTGAAAAAAGAATCAGAAACCTAGGAATTAGAAGAGTTGGTGTTCGATTATTTCAGATTGATCGGGATCAATACAGATGGATGTAGCGAAGAAATAGAATTGGAGTGCTATCTCCGTGTACATATATGTATGTAGATACATATTTATTGTAGTGTGATCTATATCAAGCCCATATCTTTCTACAATAATAGATAGTGTGGTAGAAAGAACTATATGAACCTTTCTACCATACTATCTATTATACTGCTGACTCCAACCCGATCGTTTCATTTAAGACTTGGAATTTGAGTCTCTTTCTTTCATTTTTTCAATCGTTGATAAGAACTAATAAGTCAAGTTTCATTCAAATTAATCACTTTGACTGACTGTTTTTACGTAGATGATAAGTAAAAAGGCAGTAGGAACTAGAATGAACAGCGCAGTAGCAATAAATGCGAGAATATTGACTTCCATAATCTCATCGTTTTTTTTTGCTTCGCAATAACTCGGGATCTAATCCCATAGAGATGATAAGTCTTTCTCCTGTAAATTTAATGGGATGGATTGCATTCTGATGATACTGAATCGTATCAATATCATGAATAACAATATCTGGTCTATCAAATCGATTCATTGTCGAGAATTGAATAGTATAACATAGGAAGATCTTTTATCCATACCGAATCCAAAATGGGATTCCTGGTCCAATAAAATAAATAGGAAGAAAAAAAAAGATTATCGGCGATACCACTGATCAATCTCCAAACGTCTCTACCCCATCAATCGGTATTAGTTGAAGTAATGGAAATTACTGTATTTGTCCGATGAGAAATGCGAAACAAAAAACACGAAGGAAATAAGGATCCACCACTGGGAATGAAATCCTTTTCTTTGTCCCCGCTCTTCACAGAAAATGGAGAGATGAATCGATGGATTCATCGGACTCTAGGTCGGGACTGACGGGGCTCGAACCCGCAGCTTCCGCCTTGACAGGGCGGTGCTCTGACCAATTAAACTACAATCCCGGGGAAATGAGGTGTACAGCATACATATATATTCTTAACATTTCATTCGAGCCCTTTCTTTCTATTTAATTGAAAATCGCCGTGTTGTAACAGAAAGACGAGTGATATACTGATAGCTACATGGATATGGACTATAGTGAGAGTGACACAGATTACTAGCAATCCTGTGGTTATTGCCAAATCGATTGAGAATCAATCTTTCAATGAAAAAAAAAGGACTCTTTATTGCTCTATAGCAGGCATTTCTGGAGGACAAATTGGTTATATCATACTCATGGATCGGCGAATTATTGGGCCGAGCTGGATTTGAACCAGCGTAGACATATCGCCAACGAATTTACAGTCCGTCCCCATTAACCGCTCGGGCATCGACCCAGGAAGAATCAATTCTAGGCTTATTGATAATCCATGATCAACTTCCTTTCGTCCTACCCCCAGGGGAAGTCGAATCCCCGCTGCCTCCTTGAAAGAGAGATGTCCTGAACCACTAGACGATAGGGGCATACCTGCCCGATCGCCATCATACTACGCTCATAGTATGAACAGTTTTTTGAAATTGTCAATATAATGATATGACTAGATCCGAAGAATCTTTCTTGCTTCGACGATTCCATAGAATTTGTAGAATTTTTTAGTTGTTCATTCATGAACCATAATATATATATATATAACAGAGTATAGAGAGTATAGGATCCCTCAGGGAGTGATTTGTCCGACACGACAGAAAAAGGGCAAACCCCATTCCATTTCTATTTCTTCCATTTTCACTCATTGATTCGTTCATCATTAAGATGAGATATGCCTATCTCACACTAACACTAAGCTAAGCCAGGAAATTAGGAAACGATAGAATTTTTTTTTGATTTATTCAAACTTTAAGGATGATGTAGAACTCTTAAATCTGGAAAGGGGTAGACAAGTAATCGAAAAGATTCTTTTTTTTTTTTTTTTTAAGTGAATTCGGTTTAGGGTACGAGTCGAATCCCTTCATCGCATGATTCGATGAAATATCTTGGATTTATATCGGATTGATGTATCAATCAAGTGAATCTTGTCCGGATGGATCAATAAAAGAAAAGCAATTAGGAGCGTCCCTGAAACAATTCATTGCATTGAGATTTATCAAATATAAATAACCAAAGCTTCCTAGGTAAATCAAATTTCTTGTTCCTGAATAAGCCCCTATGTATACATGTATATATGTACATGATAGTATATACACAGGTACATGTACTAAATTC